GTGCCTTGCTTTGGTTAGTTAAGCTACATTAACAGGGTGGGTTCGACTTGTAGTGGGCATGAAATTTTGTAGTTATATTTGGGGTCAATGGGAGTGGGTTTGGTTTGGAGTGGGCATAAGATTTTATAATTATTTTTGGGATTAATAGGGGTGGGTTTCAGATCTAGAGGGATGGATGTCTAAGGAAAATTGAATCATTAAAGTAGTAGGTTTGTATCAAATGGCGGGGAGGTATCAGGTTAAATCATTGGGATTTGGGAGTTTGTTGGGGTCTTGGACCATCGACAGGGGCTCTATCTCAGTTGTGCCAGTCATGTACTTGTTCTTGTTTTTGGGGTTTGGCAAGATTTTAATAGTTACATGTGGTGCTAGGATTTAACGGGGGGAGGGGGGGGTTTGGTGAGCCTACTAACTTAATGGGAATGCGTATACGTTGCGTATACGTTGCGTATACGTTGCGTATACGTTGCGTATACGTTGCGTATACGTTGCGTATACGTTGCGTATACGTTGCGTATACGTTGCGTATACGTTGCGTGTACGTTGCGTGTACGTTGCGTATACGTTGCGTGTACGTTGCGTGTACGTTGCGTGTACGTTGCGTGTAAGTCCTTATGTCCTGTAACCATTGACTGGATAACACCCCACTTGTGGGTTGACTCTTTGGGAGACTTGAGATTTACGTGCCGTTGTTGATTCAGTGTTTGTGTGTCATGGAATTTTATGTCATTGTATCATTCATTTCATTTACCCTTTGATTTTGATGTGCTTCCACGCATGGTTCAATTCGAGCTCAGCTACAAGTTGTTCGACTGTGTTAAGGCCTCTGACGGCCATAGCTGAGTCCAAGCATACCCCAAAAAATAAAAGATACCAAAGGCATGACACCACAGTTATGTGTCGGCATGGGCTGATTAGTCACTAACCCATCGAGATGTCTTATTTAAGGGGAAAGAGTGGGCGATTTTAGGTGAGATGGTCCTGAAGAAAGAACCAGATGTCGTTTACTCCCCAGTTCTAGAAACCCCCACGGTTTATGGGCCCGGGGCGAGAAGAGGGATCCTTCTCGCAAGGGTTGCTGGTTTCACGTGAGTTGGTAGGCAAGAAATAACCCATTGGAGGTGATACGCATGTTGTCTGGAAATGATTTGACTTTATGGGGTATGTACGATTAATCATTGTATGTACTATGTAAGATTAAACATATACTTTGGTCGAGGATATTCCTGTTATTAATGACGATCGTATGGAAGTTCAAGTTAATGTATTATGTAATATCATGGTTTTATTGTACTTCTTCATATTCATGGGGTAAATAATTAATGTACGATTATACATAGTATGTACTGTACAATTTATGTGTTAGTTAAATGTATGCACGAATAACATAGGGGTGGGTGTATGTGTGCTGATACTGAGGAGGCACAGGGGATTGGTTTAACTCCATTCATAAATGGTTCAAGGAATAGTTTAAGTAGAATTTCAGCTTTGGGTGCTGATGGTGGAACTTGGAGTTTCTTCCTTGAGTCTGTGGGGGAGTGTTGTTCCCCTTTTCTGGTTTACAAGACCAGGGTAATGCAATATACTACATAGACTCTTCATTTTAATAGACGATTTTCTGCGATACTTGCGAGTGGTATTAGGACTAGGATGATTAGGAAATACAGGATAGAGGCTAGTTGTCCGATGATAATGAATGGGTGTTCAACAGGTTGGCCCCCGATTCAGGTTAATGTTAGGAGGTCTGCCACTAGGAGTCAGAATAGGCATTGGCTTAGGGGTCGGAATGTCATGCTACGTTGTTTTGATGTGTGGAGTAGGGGGATGACAGCTAGGATGAGAATAGATAGTACTAGGGCTACTACTCCGCCGAGTTTATTTGGGATCGAACGTAGGATTGCGTAGGCAAATAGGAAGTATCATTCTGGTTTAATGTGTGGTGGGGTGTTTAGTGGGTTGGCCGGGGTGTAGTTGTCCGGGTCACCTAGCAGGTCGGGGGCAAATAGGACTAGGGATAGTAGTGCTATTAGTATTAATACAAGGCCTAGGATGTCTTTAATGGTGTAGTAGGGGTGGAATGGGATTATATCTGCGTCTGACGGGATTCCGGTTGGGTTGTTTGAGCCTGTTTCGTGGAGGAAAAGTAGATGGACTGTGACTATGGCCGAGATAATGAAGGGTAATAGGAAATGTAGAGCGAAGAATCGGGTGAGTGTGGCTTTGTCTACTGAGAAACCCCCTCAGACTCATTCTACTAGGGTTGTTCCTACGTAGGGGATGGCTGAGAGGAGGTTTGTGATGACTGTTGCCCCTCAGAAGGATATTTGGCCTCATGGGAGTACGTAGCCCATGAATGCTGTGGCTATGACGGCGAAGAGGAGGATAATTCCGATATTTCATGTCTCCGAAAATGTATAGGAGCCATAGTAGATTCCTCGTCCTACGTGCAGGAACAGGCAGATAAAAAATATGGAGGCTCCGTTGGCATGGAGGTAGCGTAGGACTCAGCCGTAGTTGACGTCTCGGCAGATATGGGTTACAGAGTAGAAGGCTGTGGCGGTGTCTGATGTGTAGTGCATGGCTAGGAAGAGGCCTGTAATAATCTGTACAGCAAGGCAAACTCCTAGGAGGGACCCGAAGTTTCATCAGGAGGAGATACTTGAGGGGGCTGGTAGATCGACGAATGCGTCGTTGATGATTTTGAATAGTGGGTGGGATTTGCGAATGTTGGTCATTAGTGTTTTCATAGTTGAAATACAACGGTGATTTTTCATGTCATTGGTCGTGGTTAGATTCCACGTGAGAATAATGATGACATATATTGTATTCATTTTAAGTACTATTTTTGTTATTAGTTTTGTTGGGTTTTCTTCTAAGCCGTCGCCTATTTATGGAGGGGTGGGTTTAATTGTTAGTGGCGGGGTTGGATGTGGTATTGTGATGAGTTTTGGGGGGTCTTTTTTAGGGCTAATAGTATTTTTGATTTATTTAGGGGGGATGCTAGTGGTATTTGGTTATACCACGGCCATGGCTACGGAGCAGTATCCTGAGGTGTGGGTCTCTAATAAGGTCGTAATGGGGGCTTTTATTTCTGGTTTGATTGTTGAGGTCGTGTTTGTCTTGTGTGTGTTAAATAGCGAGGAGTTAAAAGGTCTGTTTGAGTTAAATGGGATGGGAGATTGGGTTATTTATGGTGTTGAGGATTCTGGGGTATTTAGTAAGGAGGTAATGGGTGTGGCTGCCTTATATAGTTATGGGATGTGGTTGGTGGTTGTTACCGGGTGGTCTTTACTTGTTGGGGTAATTGTTGTTTTAGAAGTTACTCGTGGAGGGTAAGTATGATTAGGCTTAGGGTTAATGTTAGGAGGAAGGAGAGGAAATATAGTTTGATTTGACCTTTTTGGCTTGATACTAGAGTGGAGGTTTTTATTTGGAGTAGGGAGATTGATTTGGGTAGGGCGTTTTCTATTCAAGTCAGGTCTAGAAGTAGGGAGGCCGTTTTTTGGCTGAGGGTTAAGTTTACTAGGGGTATGAAGCGGTGTATTACGGTTGGGAAGTAGCCCAGTAGGTTAGAGAATTTGAAGGGGGCCGAGGGTTGTTTGAATTTTAGGTTCTGTGTTGCTAGGCTTAGGTCCATAGCGATGGTGAAGCCTAGGATTGTTACAGCCAGGGCGGTTATTTTTAGGTATCAGGGTATAGTTATTTGAGGCACGGTCATAGGGGGAATAGTGTTGGTGATGAAAAAGCCGGCAAAAATGCTTCCTACTAGGAGGCGTTTGATGGAGTTCATTAGATAGGGGTTGTTTTCGTTGATTAGAATGAGTGTGGGGAATCGGGGTTGGCCTAGTAGTGCGAAGAAAATGATTCGGGTGCTGTACACGGCTGTCAGGGAGGTGGCGATTAGGGTAATTAGAAGGGCTCAGGCGTTGGTATATGATGTGTTGGCTGATTCAATGATTAGGTCTTTGGAGTAGAATCCTGTTAGGAAAGGCATTCCTGTGAGTGCTAGGCTGCCTACGGTGAGGGCTGTAGTTGTGAAAGGAAGGGTGTTATATAGGCCTCCTATTTTTCGAATGTCCTGCTCATCCCCTAGGCTGTGGATAATAGACCCGGAGCACAGGAATAGTATGGCCTTAAAGAATGCATGGGTGCAAATGTGGAGAAATGCCAGGTGGGGTTGGTTGATGCCAATTGTTACTATTATGAGGCCTAGTTGGCTGGAGGTGGAGAAGGCTACAATTTTTTTGATATCATTTTGAGTTAGGGCGCAGATTGCTGTGAATAGGGTTGTGATAGCTCCTAAGCACAGTACTACAGATTGGATGGTTTTGTTGTTTTCGATTAGGGGGTAGAATCGGATGAGTAGGAATACTCCTGCTACGACTATTGTGCTGGAGTGGAGTAGAGCTGATACGGGGGTTGGGCCTTCTATAGCTGACGGTAGTCATGGGTGGAGGCCGAATTGGGCTGATTTTCCTGTTGCGGCAAGGACGAGTCCTGCTAGGGGGAGGTTGGTGTTATTTAAGTTGAGTGAGAAGATTTGTTGCAGGTCCCACGTGTTGGTGTTGAAGAGGAATCAGGCTATGGCTATTAGGAAACCGACGTCTCCGATTCGGTTGTATAAGATGGCTTGCAGGGCTGCGGTATTGGCGTCTGCCCGTCCGTACCACCATCCAATAAGGAGGAACGATATAATGCCCACGCCTTCTCATCCGATGAAGAGTTGGAAAAGGTTATTAGCGGTTACTAGAATGAGCATTGTGATGAGGAATATGAGGAGATATTTAAAGAATCGGTCGATGTAGGGGTCCAGGTGCATGTATCACAGGGAGAATTCTATGATGGATCATGTGACGAATAGCGCTACGGGTATAAAGACTATAGAAAAGTAGTCTAGTTTGAAGCTTATCGAGATTTTTAGGGTTTGGATGGATACTCAGTGTCAGTTTATTAGGATTACTTCCTGTCCCGACTGGATGAATATTATTGTTGGGATGAGGTTAATTATGAATGCTCAGACGATGGTTGTTTTCACGTAGTATGGGTAGGTGTTGGGTTTGTGGAGATTGAGGGTGGCTGTGATAATTGGGGTTGTTAAAATTAATAGGGAGATTAAGATTAGGGGGGTGAATAGGTTTATTACTTTTATTTGGAGTTGCACCAATTTTTTGGTTCCTAAGACCAACGGATAACTACCATCCTTTAAAAGTGTAAGAAAGCCGTACTGTTAGGCACGGAGGCATGAGTTAGCAGTTCTTGCATTCTTTCTTGGTAAATAAGAATTTTCACATTCTGTTATTAGACTCACAATCTAATGTTTTAGTTTAAACTATATTTACAGTACAGGGTTCCTAGAATGATTTTGGGGTTAATGGATAGGAGAAGTAGGGGTGTGAGGTGTATGGCCATGAGGGTATTTTCTCGTGTGAAGGATGGAATGAGGTTGTTGATATGATATGTGTGTTTACCTCGTTGGGTTGTAATAAGTATATATAGAGAGTACAGGGCTGTGATGACGATGTTGGTCCCTATGAGAATAATTGATATGTAGGATCATGAGAATGTTGACATCACTACGAATAGCTCTCCAATTAAATTGATTGTTGGTGGGAGAGCTAGGTTGGTGAGACTAGCTAATAGTCATCAAGCTGCTATTAGGGGCAAGATGGTTTGTAGGCCCCGGGCCAGGATTATAGTGCGGCTGTGGATACGTTCGTAGTTTGAGTTTGCTAGGCAGAACAGTATGGAGGATGTGAGGCCATGTGCGATTATTAGGGCTGTTGCTCCTATATAACTTCATGGTGTTTGGATGAGGATAGCTACGATTACTAGTGCCATGTGGCTGACAGAGGAGTATGCAATTAGTGATTTTAGGTCTGTTTGACGTAAGCAGATGGAACTGGTTATAATTATTCCTCACAGGGATAGAATTAGGAATGGGTATGCTATGAAGTCTGTGATGGGATTTAGTATTATTGTGATTCGTAGTATGCCATATCCTCCTAGTTTTAGGAGGATGGCGGCTAGGACTATAGAGCCAGCGATTGGTGCTTCTACGTGTGCTTTTGGTAGTCAGAGGTGAAGGCCGTAGAGTGGTATCTTTACTATAAATGCTATTATGCATGCCAGTCATAGGAAAACATTACTTCAGGAGGGGGATAGTGGTTGGAGTCAGTATGTTGATAATAGGAAGTTTAGGGTTCCCGTGATATTTTGAATATAGATTAGTGCTACTAGGAGGGGGAGGGATCCTGCTAGTGTATAAAATAAAAAGTAGAGTCCTGCGTTTAGTCGTTCTGTTTGGTTTCCTCATCGAGTAATGATGATCAGGGTGGGTAGGAGTGTAGCTTCAAAAAGGATGTAGAACAGAATTAGTTCGGTAGCGGTGAATGTTATAATTAGGAAAATCTGTAGGAGGATCAGTATTGTTATGAACAGTTTTTTTTGGTTTAGTGACTCGTTGGCTAGGTGGTGCTGGCTAGCGATTAGCATGAGGGGTAAGAGTCAGGTGGTTAATATAAGTAGGGGTGTTGAAAGGGAGTCGGAGAAAAATATTAGAGAGGAGTTTAAGCTGTTGTCGGTGAATTGGTTTAGTATTGGTAGGCTTAGTAGACTGATTATTAGGCTGTATACTGTGGGGTTAATTCAGATTATGGTGTGCTTCGATAATCACACGAGGGGGATTAGTATAGTTGTAGGGAGAATAATTTTTAGCATTGTAGCAGGTTGAGGTTTTGTACGTGGTCAATGCCGTAGGTGTTGGACACTATTACGAGTAAGGATAGGCCTAGGGCAGCCTCACAGGCTGCGAAAACTAGTAGAACGATTGGTATTATACTTGAAGTGGTGAGGTGTGTGTTTAGGATTATTACTGCTACTATAACGAATATTGATAGTATTATGCCCTCTAAGCATAGGAGGGAGGATATCAGATGGGATCGATACAGTAGTAGACCTAGTAGGGAGATTGTAAAGGCTAATAGGGTGTTGGTGTAGATTAAGGCCATTTGATAATTATGAGTATATTCATAATTTAATGAGTCGAAATCATTTGTTTTATTTAAACTAATTATCACTATTCGGTTCATTCTAGTCCTTTTTGGGATCATTCGTAGGCTAGGCTAATGGCTAGGAGGGAGATTAGAAAGAGGGCTGTGGCAAGCATGACTTCTAGGTTGTTGGCCTGAGAGGCTCATGGTAGGGGTAGAAGGAGGGCGATTTCTAGATCGAACAGCAAAAATGTAATGGCTACTAGGAAGAACTTCATGGAAAATGGTAGTCGGGCGGATCCTATAGGGTCAAACCCACATTCGTAGGGGCTTGATTTTTCTGAGTATACGTTAGTTTGTGGGAGTCAGAATGCGATAGTTACAAGTAGCAGGGCCAGGAGGGTGTTCGTTAGAAGGGTTAGTATGAAGTTTATTATTCTTTTTCGGGGTATACCGAAACTAATTGATTGGAAGTCAATTGTACTATTTAATACTAAAAGAATAGGATCCTCATCAATAAATAGATACGTAAAGGAATAATCATACGACGTCTACGAAATGTCAGTACCAGGCAGCGGCTTCGAATCCGAAGTGATGTTTAGATGTGAAGTGAAACTTTAGTTGGCGCAGAAAGCATACGATAAGGAAAGTTGAGCCAATAATGACGTGTAGGCCATGGAATCCAGTGGCTATAAAGAATGTTGAGCCATATACTCCGTCTGCGATTGTGAAGGAGGTTTCGTAGTACTCTGAGGCTTGTAGGAGGGTAAAGTAGAGTCCGAGGGAAATGGTGATGAACAGGGCTTGGAGTATGTGGTTGCGATTTCCTTCCATTAGGCTGTGGTGGGCTCAGGTAATGGATACTCCTGAGGCTAGTAGGACTGATGTGTTGAGAAGGGGAACTTCTAGTGGGTTAAGAGGGTGGATGCCTGTGGGTGGTCAACATCCGCCTAGTTCAGGAGTAGGGGCTAGGCTTGAGTGGTAGAAAGCTCAGAAGAACCCTGAGAAAAAGAAGACCTCTGAGACGATAAATAGGATTATTCCATATCGGAGACCTTTCTGTACAATTGGAGTGTGATGTCCTTGAAAGGTGCTTTCTCGGATGATGTCTCGTCATCATTGATATATGGTTAATATGTTGGCTAGTAGGCCGAGGGTTAGTAGTAGAGTGGAGTTGAAGTGGAATCATATTACCAGGCCGGATGTCAGGAGTAAGGCGGATAGGGCTCCTGTGAGAGGCCAAGGGCTTGGGTTGACTATATGATATGCATGGGTTTGGTGGGTCATTAGGTGTTGTCATGTAGGTAGAGGCTAACCAGTAGTGTGAATACATAGGCCTGGATTAGAGCGACGGCGAACTCTAGGATTGTCAGTAGGACGAGGATAATAAATGTGATGAAGGCGGTGGCTGTACTAATACTTAACAGGGCCAGTGTGGCGCCTCCAATCAGGTGAATTAGAAGGTGTCCGGCAGTGATGTTGGCTGTTAGCCGTACGGCGAGGGCTATGGGTTGAATAAATAGGCTGATGGTTTCGATGATTACTAGCATGGGAATTAGGGGCAGGGGGGTTCCTTGTGGTAGGAAGTGGGCCAAGGAGGCTTTTGTCTTATGGCGGAAGCCTAGAATTACAGTTCCGGCTCATAAGGGGATAGCCATGCCTAGGTTTATGGATAGTTGTGTGGTTGGTGTAAAGGAGTGGGGGAGAAGCCCTAGGAGGTTTGTTGAGCCGATAAACAGAATAAGAGATATGAGTATTAGTGTTCAAGTCTGGCCTTTGGGGTTGTGGATGGCTATTATTTGTTTTGATGTTATGTGAATTAGTCATTGTTGGATGGCGACGAGACGGTTACTAATTAGTCGGTTTGTTGAGGGAAAAAGGATTGTGGGAAATATAATAATTAGAATGACGATGGGAAGGCCCATTATCGTTGGGGTAATGAAAGAGGCGAATAAATTTTCGTTCATTTGGTTTCTCAGGGAGTGGTGTGCTTTGATGATTTAACTTCTAGGGGTTCTGGGTTGGAGTGGAAGGAGTGCTTTGAGACTTTTAACTGCATTATGATAAATAGGGTAAGGATTATGGAGAAGATGGTGATGAGTCATGTAGATGTGTCTAGTTGTGGCATTTCATTAAGGAGGGGCTCAGTCCTCAGTCTTTAACTTAAAAGGTTAACGCTACTTAGCTTCTTAATGACTTTATACTATTGATGATGATCATTTTTCAAAATGTTTGAGTGGGACTAGTTCAAGGACAATTGGCATGAAGCTGTGATTTGATCCGCAAATTTCCGAGCATTGGCCGTAGTAGAGGCCGGGTCGGGTAGACAGAAGGGTTGTTTGGTTTAGGCGCCCTGGGATGGCATCTGTTTTTAGGCCTAAGGAAGGCACGGCTCAGGAGTGGAGAACGTCTTCAGATGAGATTAGTATGCGGATTGTCATTTCTATGGGCAGAACAACTCGATTATCCACCTCTAATAGACGGAGTTCACCTGGTTTTAAATCGGATGTGGGGATCATATATGAGTCGAAGCTTAGGTCTTCGTAGTCTGTATATTCGTAGCTTCAGTATCATTGATGTCCCATGGTTTTCACGGTCAGGGATGGGTTGTTGATTTCGTCTATTATGTATAAAATTCGTAGAGATGGAAGAGCGATTATGATGAGGATAATGGCTGGGAGGATTGTCCAGATTGTTTCTACTTCTTGTGCGTCCATTGTGCTAGTGTGGGTAAGACTAGTTGTTAGTATGAGTGAAATGATATATAGTACTAGGGAACTGATTAGGAAGACGATTATTAGGGTGTGGTCGTGGAAATGTAGTAGTTCTTCTATGATGGGTGATGTGGCATCTTGGAAGCCTAATTGGAAGGGGTACGCCATAGAGATATAAAGGGGTTCAACCTATAACTTAACTTTGACAAAGTTATGTAAATTTTACTAATATCTCTCTGGTGGAGAAAGACATAATGGATATGATGTTGGCTTGAAACCAATATGAGGGGGTTCGATTCCTTCCTTTCTTATTTTGGGTTTACGTAGGTAGGTTCTTCGAATGTGTGGTAGGGTGGGGGACATCCGTGTATTCATTCGAGGTTGGTTGTTGTAAGTTCGACTGTTGATACTTCTCGTTTTGATGCGAAGGCTTCTCATACTATGAACACCATTAGGATTACTGCTGTGAGTGAAATGAATGACCCTATAGAGGATACTGTGTTTCATGTTGTGTAGGCGTCTGGGTAGTCGGAGTATCGTCGGGGTATTCCGGATAGCCCTAAGAAGTGTTGAGGGAAGAAGGTCATATTGACTCCTACGAATATGATGAGGAAGTGGATTTTTGCTCAGGTCGAGTCTAGTGTATAGCCTGTGAATAATGGGAATCAGTGAACGAAGCCGCCCATGATGGCAAATACGGCCCCTATAGATAAAACGTAGTGGAAATGGGCTACGACGTAATATGTGTCGTGGAGTACGATGTCTAGCGACGAGTTGGCCAGTACAATTCCGGTCAGGCCTCCCACGGTGAATAGGAAAATAAAGCCAAGAGCTCATAGTATAGCGGGTGATCATTTAATGTTTCCTCCGTGCAGAGTTGCTAGTCAGCTGAAAACTTTTACTCCGGTAGGGATGGCAATAATTATGGTAGCTGAGGTAAAATAGGCTCGTGTGTCAACATCCAGGCCGACTGTGAATATGTGGTGGGCTCATACAATGAAGCCAAGGAAGCCAATTGACATTATAGCCCAAACTATTCCCATATACCCAAAGGGTTCCTTTTTGCCTGAATAATAGGTGACAATGTGGGAGATAATTCCAAACCCAGGTAGGATAAGGATATACACTTCGGGGTGACCAAAGAATCAGAATAGGTGTTGATACAGGATAGGGTCTCCTCCTCCAGCAGGATCAAAGAAAGTGGTGTTTAGGTTGCGGTCAGTTAGTAGTATTGTAATTCCGGCAGCTAGGACGGGGAGGGATAAGAGGAGAAGTACAGCTGTGATTAAGACGGATCATACAAAGAGCGGCGTTTGGTATTGGGAGAGGGCAGGGGGCTTCATGTTAATAATTGTAGTAATAAAATTAATTGCCCCTAGGATAGAGGACACCCCAGCCAAGTGGAGGGAGAAGATGGCTAGATCTACAGAAGCTCCTGCGTGGGCAAGATTTCCTGCTAAAGGGGGGTAGACGGTTCAGCCAGTTCCGGCGCCTGCTTCGACTATAGAGGAGGCTAGTAGGAGTAAGAAGGAGGGGGGTAGAAGTCAGAAACTCATATTATTTATACGTGGGAATGCTATATCTGGTGCACCAATTATTAGGGGGACCAGTCAGTTGCCAAACCCCCCAATCATGATTGGTATTACCATAAAGAAAATTATCACGAATGCGTGGGCAGTGACGATCACGTTGTAGATTTGGTCGTCTCCTAGGAGGGCGCCGGGTTGGCCTAATTCAGCTCGAATGAGCAGGCTTAGGGCGGTGCCTACTATTCCTGCTCAGGCACCAAATAGCAGGTAGAGGGTGCCGATGTCTTTGTGGTTTGTTGAAAAGAGTCAGCGGTTAATGAACATAGGTAAAATGGCCGAGTAGGCATTAGACTGTAAATCTAAGCACAGGGGTTTGAGTCCCCTTTTTACCAAGCCCTGTGGTGGATGTTACACGTTGAATTGCAAATTCAAAGAAGCAGCTTCAACCCTGCCGGGGCTTCTCCCGCCTTTTTTCCCTACGCGGCGGGAGAAGTAGATTGAAGCCAGTTGATTAGGGTATTTAGCTGTTAACTAAAATTTCGTGGGTTGGAAGCCCACCAGTCTAGAAGGGCTTAGCTTAATTAAAGTGATTGATTTGCATTCAGTTGATGTAGGATAGAGTCTTGCAGTCCTTATAGGCAGGAATTAAACGTATGCTCGTTTACTTAGAGCTTTGAAGGCTCTTGGTCTGTATTAACCTAAATTCCTAGTTCAGTGTTGATAGCATTGGGGCTAGGGGGAGTGTTAGGGTGGATAGGATGATTATTGGGGACAGATAGGTTGTCCATTTTGTGCTTTCGAACTGTCATTTGATTTTTATGTTGTTGGTGGATGGGAATATTGTTAGGGATGTAGTATATGTTAGTCGTATGTAAAAGTATAGGTTGAGTAGGGCGGTGATGGCTATTAGGGTTGGGAGGATGATGCTGTCGTTTTTTGTCAGTTCTTGAATAATTATTCACTTGGGTAGGAATCCCGTTAGTGGGGGTAGGCCACCTAGTGAGAGTATGATGACTAGGATGGATGCTGTTAGTAGGGGTATTTTGTTTCATAGGTGTGACAGGGATAGTGTGGTAGTCGATGAGTTGGTCATGAATAGTATGAAGGTTGTGGTTGTTATGAGGATATATAAGACCAGGTTGAGAAGTGCTATGGTGGGGTTGTAGGTTATGATGGCTGTTATTCAGCCTATGTGGGCAATTGAGGAGTATGCTAGGATTTTTCGTAGTTGAGTTTGGTTCAGTCCTCCTCAGCCCCCAATTAAAATAGATAGAATGGATATGGTGAGTAGAATATCCAGGTTGATTGAGTGTGAGATTTGATAGAGAATTGAGAGGGGGGCTAGTTTTTGTCATGTAAGGAGGATGAGTCCTGATGATAGGGGGATGCCCTGTGTTACTTCGGGGACTCAGAAGTGGAATGGTGATAGGCCTAGTTTTATAGTGAGGGCTAGGGTTATGATAACTGAGGCTGTTGGGCTTAGGATGTTTGTGACAGTTCATTGGCCGGAGTGGAGGAGGTTAATAATAATAGATAGTATAAGTAGTATGGATGCAGTTGCTTGTGTTAGGAAATATTTGGTGGAGGCTTCTGTGGATCGGGGGTTAGAGCGTTTTATTATTATGGGGATGATAGCTAGTATGTTTATTTCGAAACCAATTCAGACAAGCAGTCAGTGTGAGCTTGTTATTACGATAAGGGTTCCTAGGACGATGGTGGATGAAATTGTGGCAAAAATAATGGGGTTTATTAGTACGGGAAGGATGTGAACCAACATTTTCGGGGTATGGGCCCGATAGCTTACTTAGCTGACCTTACTTTAGAATATGGTGTAATTTGGTAGCACGGAGATTTTTGAAGTCTTAGGAGCAGGTTCAATTCCTGTGATTCTAGAAATAAGAGGACTTAAACCTCTATAATTTACTCTATCAAAGTAACTCTTTTATCAGACATATTTCTTATGTTTGTGGGGGGACACCGGCTGTAATTACAGGTATTGCTACATGTCATATGCATAGGGCTAGGGTTAAGGGTAGGAAGTTTTTTCATAGGAGGTGTATGAGTTGGTCGTATCGGAAGCGTGGGTATGATGCTCGTACTCATAGGAAGGAGATGGTGAGGAGTAGAGATTTGAGTACGAAGTTGGCGGTATACAGTTCTGGTATGAATGGGTTGTGGAATGCTCCCAGGAAGAGAGTGGTTGTGAAAATGTTTATTATAATGATATTAGCGTATTCTGCTAGGAAGAAGAGGGCGAACGGGCCTCCGGCGTATTCTACGTTAAATCCGGATACGAGTTCAGATTCTCCTTCGGTCAAGTCGAATGGAGCTCGGTTGGTTTCTGCTAGAGTGGAGATAAATCACATCATGGCCAGTGGTCATGATGGGAAAATGAGTCACGTGTGTTCTTGTGTAGTGATTAGAGTGGATAGTGAAAAGGATCCGCTTAGCAGCAGGACGGATAGTAGAATGATCGCTAGGGTTACTTCATATGAGATGGTTTGTGCCACTGCTCGTAGGGCCCCGATTAGAGCATATTTGGAGTTTGAGGCTCAGCCTGATCATAAGATGGAGTATACGGCCAGACTTGATATGGCTAGTATGAATAGGACTCCTAGGTTGAGGTTGATTAGTGGGTGTGGTATGGGTAGGGGGGTTCATATTGTTAGGGCTAGGGTGAGGGCTAAAACTGGTGCGATAATAAATATAGAGATTGATGATGTCAGGGGGCGTAGGGGTTCTTTAGTGAATAGTTTGATGGCATCGGCGATTGGCTGGAGGAGTCCATAGGGGCCTACGACGTTTGGTCCTTTGCGTAGTTGTATGTAGCCTAATACTTTTCGTTCAATGAGGGTCAGGAATGCCACGGCCAGAAGAACGGGGACAATTAGTAGTAGGAGATTGATTATGAACATGTTGTTAGAGAGAGGAGTTGAACCTCTGGCTATAAAAGTTTAAGTTTTATGCAATTACCGGGCTCTGCCACTCTAACGGGCCCTGTTTCTTGGGCAGGGTTATTTGTGGTTACTAGATTAAGATTAAATCATCTATTAGCTTGAAGGCGCTTTAGTAGAGTGGGCCTTGCTTCTCTTGTCCTTTCGTACTGGGAGAAGCCTAGAACAGATAGAAACCGACCTGGATTACTCCGGTCTGAACTCAGATCACGTAGGACTTTAATCGTTGAACAAACGAACCGTTAATAGCTGTTGCACCATTGGGATGTCCTGATCCAACATCGAGGTCGTAAACCCTAATTGTCGATATGAACTCTTAAATAGGATTGCGCTGTTATCCCTAGGGTAACTTGTTCCGTTGATCAAATTTTGGATCAATAAGTGATGTGATGTTTTGACTGGTTAGTCTAGACTTTAATCACTCGGAGGTTTTTTTATGCTCCGAGGTCACCCCAACCTAAATTGTTGGTCCATATAAAGAGGGGTTGAGCCCTTGTTGGGTGGTAGTGCATTTTTATTGGACCAGTTAATTAAAGCTCCATAGGGTCTTCTCGTCTTGTTTAAGCATTCCCGCCTCTTCACGGGAAGGTCAATTTCACTGATTGGAAGTAAGAGACAGTAAAACCCTCGTGTGGCCATTCATACAAGTCCCTATTTAGGGAACAAGTGATTATGCTACCTTTGCACGGTCAGGATACCGCGGCCGTTGAACAGATGTCACTGGGCAGGCAGTGCCTCTAATACTTAGAATGCTAGAGGTGATGTTTTTGGTAAACAGGCGGGGTTTGTGTTTGCCGAGTTCCTTTTACTTCTTTTAATCTTTCCTTGTTGCACTCCTGTGTTGGATTAACAACTTGTTTTGTGGTCCGGCCTTGGCTTTGGGCTATGCGTGTGTTTGTTGTTAACTATCAGTGGAATATCCGTTCTGATATAAACTTGTGCTAGGAGAATTAGTTCTCGTTACTCATATTAACAGTATTGCTTCTATTTAATAATAGAATAGTCCAGTTGTGTTCATTAGGAGTTGGCTTGTTACTTTAGGAATTAAGGTTGTTGGTTTGTTGAGCTTTAACGCTTTCTTAATTGATGGCTGCTTTTAGGCCAACTATGGTGTTGATTGTGGCTTACTCTCTAATAAAGGTTGTACCCTTTGTCTAGTGGGCTGTACCCCTCTAGACTAGTTCTTAAACTTACATAGGAATTGTTGGGTTTTTCAGGTAGAGTTTAAGTTTGAACTAATATTCTGTTCTGGACAACCAGCTATCACCAGGCTCGGTAGGCTTTTCACCTCTAACTACAAATCTTCCCACTATTTTGCCACATAGACGGGTTTGCTCTGTGAAGCTGTTTGTAGGTAGCTCGTCTGGTTTCGGGGTAATTAACTTAAGGTCTCTTTGCTAATTTGTTCTAGTTAAATCATTATGCAAAAGGTAAAAGGGGTAATCTTTGCTATTTTATACTTTTAGTTATCTTTCATCGTTCCCTTGCGGTACTTTCTCTATAGCGCCAAGTGAGTTTTCTATCTCCTATACTTTCACGAAGGTAAATGTTTTGATTTAGTTGGTTATGTAAATTACGTTGGGTTGTGGTTGGGCTAGTACTTGTTCAAAGTGTTCATTATATGTGAAGTCTCCTGGGTGTAAGCCAGGTGCTTTGGCTTAAGCTACACTTTGATGTATCCAAGCGCACTTTCCAGTACGCTTACCTTGTTACGACTTATCTCCTCTCATATTACGGGTACGTGATAATAGGTTTAGGTGCTACCTCTATATTTGAGGAGGGTGACGGGCGGTGTGTGCGTGCTTCATGGCCTAATTCAATCAAGCTCTTTGTTCTTGATTTACTACTAAATCCACCTTCTGCTCCTTGTTTCACGGGAGCTTCCGTATGAAGTTTTAAATGTTCTTTAAGAAGAAAATGTAGCCCATCTCTTCCCAGCTCATAGGCTACACCTTGACCTAACGTTTTTATGTCTTATGTTTGTGCTTACTGTAGTTCCTTTTTAGGGTTTGCTGAGGATGGCGGTATATAAGCTGAATTGGCAAGAGCTGGTGAGGTCTATCGGGGTTTATCGATTATAGGACAGGCTCCTCTAGAGGGGTATAAAGCACCGCCAAGTCCTTTGAGTTTTAAGCTGTTGCTAGTAGTACTCTGGCGAATAATGTTGTTGTGTTGACTGTTTAGGTTTAGGGCTAAGCATAGTGGGGTATCTAATCCCAGTTTGGGTCTTAGCTATCGTGTGTTCAGAATTCGTAAAGTCACTTTCGTAGTTTATTTTTATTTTAGCTATGGCTTTTTACGGCTTAGCTAGAATTTAACTTTATTTTTTTATGTTCTTAAACACGCTTTACGCCGTATTTCTGTTGATTTGGGTTAATCGTGTGACCGCGGTGGCTGGCACGAAATTTACCAACCCTAGGAAGTAGGTATAACTTAGTCGAACTTTCGTTCATGGCTTAATTTTTATCACTGCTGTTTCCCGTGGGGGTGTGGCTAAGCAAGGCGTTATGAGCTACTTTATAGTGTGCTTGATGCCCGCTCCTTTTAATCAGGTGTGATTTAGAGGACATTCTCACTGGAGTGCGGATACTTGCATGTGTAGTTTTACCTAGAACCAACAGAAAGGCCAGGACCAAGCCTATGTGTTTATGGAGTATTAGTACTCATCTAGGCATTTTCAGTGCCTTGCTTTGGTTAGTTAAGCTACATTAAC